AGTTTGAATTTTTTATTCGATGCAGTTATAACGGATCCCAATGATCAAAAAATTAGAAAAAAAGCGATAAAAGAAATTAGTAAAAGAGTTCCCCGGTGGTCATACAAATTAATCGATAATGTATACCAAGAACTGGGAGAATACGACGAAAATGTAAGAGGGAAACATGCATTTCGTTCACGAAAAGCCAAACGTTTAGTGGTTGCTGTTGATCACCAGACAAAAGGGGATGTGTCTTTGCCCCATTATTTGGAACAATCGGATTTTCGTCGATATATAATAAAAGGTTCCATGCGCGCACAAAGACGTAAAACCGTTATTTGGAAACCAGTTCAAGCAAATGCCCATTCCCCTCTTTTTTTGGACAGAATAGACAAAACCCTTTATTTGTCTTTTGATATTTCCCAACTGATGAAAGTAATTCTTCGAAATTGGATGGTAAAAAATAAAAACCAAAAACTTTCTGATTATACAAACGCAAAGACAAGAAAATTGGACAAAAAAGAAAAAAAGAAGCTCAAAGGCGAAAGATACCAAAGACAAGAAATGGTACGTATAAAACAAGCAGAAGGATGGGATAAGCGTTTACTTACTCGAATACTAAGAAGTTCTATGTTAGTAATCCAATCGATTCTTAGAAAATATATTGTATTACCGTTATTGATAATAGCTAAAAATGTGGTTCGCATACTATTATTCCAAGATCCCGAGTGGTCCGAGGATTTTAAGGATTGGAATCGTGAAATTTATGTTAAATGCACTTATAGTGGTGTTAATTTATCTGAAACAGAATTTCCGAAAAACTGGTTAATAGAAGGTATTCAGATAAAGATCCTATTCCCCTTTCACCTGAAACCCTGGCACGGATCTACGATACAATCCTCTCATAAAGATCCAAAAAGTGAACAAGAAACTGATGTTTGTTTTTTAACAATTTTTGGGCTGGAAACTGACATGCCGTTCGGTTCTCCCCAAAAACGACGTTCCTTTTTTGAACCCATTTTTAAAGAACTAAAAAAAAAAATTCGAAAATTGAAAACTAAGTCTTTTATAGTTTTAAGGGATTTTAAAGAAGGCAAAATAAAAGAACTTTCAAAAATAAACTTGAGAGAAATCGAGAAATTGAGGGAAACTCAAAAAAATTCGATAATCAGTAAGCAGATGATTCACGAACCGTCTATTGAAATTTCATCTATGGATTGGACGAAATTATCCCGGACTGAAAAAAAAATGAAAGATCTGACTAATAGAACAAGCAGAATCAGAAATCAAATATATAAAATTACAAAAGAAAAGAAAAAAGGATCGCTAACTCAAGAAACAAATATTAGTTCGAACAAACCAACGTATTCTGTTAAAATATTAGACCCATCAAAAAGGATTTGGCGGATATTAAAAAAAAGAAACGCTCGATTAATCCGTAAATCCTATTTGTTTCTAAAATTTGGCATTGAAAAGATATACAGAAATATTTTTATATCTACCCTTACTATTCCAAGAATCAATACAAAACCTTTTCGTGAATCAACAAGAAAACAAATGAAAATTATTGAGAAAAACATCCACAATAATGAAGCAAATCCCGAAAGAATTAATAAAACAAATAAAAATAGAATTATTTCGACTATCCAAAAATTGATTTCTAAGACTAGTAATAAGAATTCAAAGATTTCTTGTAATTTATTGTCTTTTTCACAATCACAAGCATATGTATTTTACAAATTATTACAAGTCCCAATTTTGAACTTTTATAATTTAAGACCCGTTCTTCAATATCACGGAACATCTCTATTTCTTAAGAATGAAATAAAAGATTTTTTTGAAAAACACGGAATCTTTAATTACCAATTAAGACATAAACCCCTTTGGAATTTTGGAAGGAATACACGAAAACACTGTTTAAGCGGGCATTATCAATATGATTTATCTCGGATTAAATGGGCTAGATTAGTACCACAAGAATGGCGAAATAGAGCCAATCAACACTGTATGGCTCAAAATAAAGATTTAATTAAAAGAGATTCGTATGAAAAAAATGGATTAACTCATTACGAAAAACAACATTTTTTTGAAGCAGACCTATTACGTAATCAAAAATCGAATTTTAAAAAACACTATAGATATGATCTTTTATCATATAAATCGCTTAATTATGAAGATAAGAAAGACTCGTATATTGATAGATCACTAGTCCAAGTAAATAATAAAGAAGAGTATTATTCTAATTACAATAGAAAGAAAGTAAAATTGTTGGCTATGCTGGGAAGTATCTCTATCAATAATTATATAGGGGAAGATGATATTATGGATATGGAAAAATTCGTGTATAGAAAATATTTTGATTGGAGAATTCTTAATTTTTGTCTTAGAAATAAGGCCAATATGGAAGCCTGGGTTGATATGGATACTGGTACCAGCAGTAATCAAAATACTAGGATTGGGTCCAATAATTATCAAAAAATTAATGCAATTAATACCAGAGTCCCCTTTTATCTTACAATTCATCAAGATGAAGAAATTAACCCATCCACTCAAAAGGGGTTCTTTTGTGATTGGATGGGAATGAATGAAGAAATACTAAGTTGTCCTATATCAAACCCAGAATCTTGGTTCTTCCCAGAATTTGTACTACTTTTTAATGCATATAGAACGAAACCCTGGATTATACCAATCAAATTACTTCTTTTCAATTTTAATGGAAATAGTAAGAAAAATAGAACCGGAAAGAAAGAGGCGGATCTTTTTATATCACCTACTCAAAAAGAATATTTTGAATTATCGAATCAAAGTAAAGAAGAAAACGAACTCGCAGACCAAGGAACTCCGAGATCGGATGCACAAAAGCAAGTAATTCTTGGATCAGTTCTCTCAAACCAAGAAAAAGATGGTGAAGAAAATTATACGGGATCGGACATGAAAACCCGTATAAAGAAAAAGCAATCCAAAAGAGAAACCGAAGTACAGCTCGATTTCTTCCTAAAAAGATATTTGTGTTTGCAGTTGCGATGGAGGGGGGCTGTTTCTTTCAGAGAAAAAATACTCAATGATATGCAAGTATATTGTCACCTGGTTCGACTAATAAATCCTAGCGACGTTGCTATAGCCTCTATTCAAAGGGGAGAAATGAGTCTGCCTATTTTGATCACTAAGAAGAAGTTCGCTCTTAAAGAATTGACGAAAGGGGGAATGCTTATTATCGAACCCCGTCGTTTGTCTGTAAAAAATGATGGACAATTTTTTCTATATCAAATCGTAGGTATTGCATTGGTTCATAAGAATAAGCGCAAAATTACTAAAAGATACCAAGAAAAGGGCTATGTTGATAAAAAAGATTTTGATGAATTCATTGCAAAACATCAAAAAATGACTGGAAATAGAAACAAAAATCATTATGATTTGCTTGTTCCTGAAACTATTTTACTCCCTAAACGTCGTAGAGAATTAAGAACCCTAATTTGTTTCAATTCGAAGAATCAAAATGGTATGCAGAAAAATCCAGTATTTTTTAATAACGGAAAGGGCGGCGGCCGCGTTTTGGATAAAAACAAAAATCTTGCTCGAGAGAAAAATCAACTAATTCAATTAAAGTTCTTTATTTGGGCCAATTCTCGATTAGAAGATTTAATTTGTATGAATCGGTATTGGTTTAATACCAATAATGGGAGTCGTTTCAGTATGGTAAGGGTCCATATGTATCCACGATTGAAAATTCGTTAATAGTGTGCTTTTCCTATCTATCATGTCCCATTTTGGGATATGAAAACAAAGAAATGTATACATGTCTTGTCTTCCATTCCAGTCTGATACAAGATACCAAATTAATGGCGAACATTTTAATTAGATCCATAAATGAATCAAGAAACTCTTTTTTTTAGGTCCAAATTTTTCTCTTTTGCCGAAATATCCATCCTTTTAGATGCCTAATCAAATTGAAAATTGGATTGATTATTGATATTGATTTTCTAGCAAGTTCATAACGAACTTAAGATTATTGTGTATATCAAATTGAAGTAACTAGTATTATTATTACTGATCAGTAAAATTCATCTTAAAAAAGGAAGGGGGAGGGGTTTCGTTTTATGGTAAAAAATGCATTCATCTCAGTTAGGGTTCAAGAAAAAAAAGAAAAAAACAGCGGATCGGTTGAATTTCAAGTATTTCGTTTCACCAACACGATCCGGAGACTTACTTCACATTTAGAATTGCACAGAAAAGACTATTCATCTCAAAGGGGTCTACGTAAAATTTTGGAAAAACGCCAACGTCTACTAGCTTATTTGTCAAAGAAAAATAGAGTACGTTATAAAGAATTAATTAGTAAGTTGAATATCCGGGAGTCAAAAAATCGTTAATTTGAAATTTGAAAAACAATTTCGAATTATTTGATTTTGACTGTTGATGAACTTCTTGTTGTTTTCAACAATTCATGTAAGAATGAATCGAGGAAAAACCTATGAGTATACTAGCTACAGAAAAAGAAAAAGAATTTATGATAGTCAATATGGGACCTCACCACCCGTCAATGCATGGGGTTCTTCGTCTCATCGTTACTCTAGACGGTGAAGATGTTATTGACTGTGAACCAATATTGGGTTATTTACACAGAGGGATGGAAAAAATTGCGGAAAACCGAACAATTATACAATATCTGCCTTATGTAACCCGTTGGGATTATTTAGCTACTATGTTCACAGAAGCAATAACTGTAAATGGACCAGAACAGTTGGGAAATATTCGCGTACCTAAAAGGGCCAGCTATATCAGAGTAATTATGTTGGAGTTGAGTCGTATAGCTTCCCATCTGTTATGGCTTGGCCCTTTTATGGCAGATATTGGTGCACAGACTCCTTTCTTCTATATTTTCAGAGAAAGAGAATTAGTATATGATCTGTTCGAAGCTGCCACCGGTATGAGAATGATGCATAATTATTTTCGTATCGGAGGAGTAGCAGCTGATTTACCCTATGGTTGGATAGATAAATGTTTGGATTTCTGCGATTATTTTTTAACAGGGGTTGCTGAATATCAAAAACTTATTACGCGAAACCCCATTTTTTTAGAACGAGTTGAAGGAGTAGGCATTATTGGTGGAGAAGAAGCAATAAATTGGGGTTTATCAGGACCAATGCTACGAGCGTCTGGAATAGAATGGGATCTTCGTAAAGTTGATCATTATGAGTGTTATGACGAATTTGATTGGGAAGTCCAGTGGCAAAAAGAAGGGGATTCCTTAGCTCGTTATTTAGTCCGAATCGGTGAAATGACGGAATCTGTAAAAATTATTCAACAGGCTTTAGAAGGAATTCCGGGAGGCCCCTATGAAAATTTAGAAATCCGCTGCTTTGATAGAGAAAGCGATCCAGAACGGAATGATTTTGAAAATAGATTCATTAGTAAAAAGCCTTCTCCTACCTTTGAATTGACAAAACAAGAACTTTATGCGAGAGTAGAAGCCCCAAAAGGAGAATTGGGAATTTTTCTGATAGGGGATCAAAGTGGGTTTCCTTGGAGATGGAAAATTCGCCCACCGGGTTTTATCAATTTGCAAATTCTTCCTCAGTTAGTTAAAAGAATGAAATTGGCTGATATTATGACGATATTAGGTAGTATAGATATCATTATGGGGGAAGTTGATCGTTGAAATGATAATTGCTACACCCGAAGTACAAGATATCAATTCTTTTTCCCGATTGGAATCCCTACAAGAGGTCTATGGGATCCTATGGGTGCTTGCCCCTATTTCGATTTATGTATTGGCAATCACAATCGGTGTCCTAGTAATTGTGTGGTTAGAAAGAGAAATATCTGCAGGAATACAACAGCGTATTGGGCCTGAATACGCCAGCCCTTTGGGAATTCTTCAAGCTTTAGCCGATGGGACAAAACTCCTTTTCAAAGAAAACCTTCTTCCATCTAGAGGAAATAGTAGTTTATTCAGTATTGGTCCATCTATAGCAGTCATAGCAATTCTACTAAGTTATTCAGTAATTCCTTTTAGTTATAACCTTGTTTTAGCTGACCTCAATATCGGTATTTTTTTATGGATTGCCATTTCAAGTATTGCCCCTATTGGACTTCTTATGTCAGGATATGGATCAAATAATAAATATTCCTTTTTAGGTGGTCTGCGAGCTGCTGCTCAATCGATTAGTTATGAAATACCATTAACTTTATGTGTTTTATCAATATCTCTACGTGTGATTCGCTAAAACCTAAGCTTTTCGTTCTAGAAAAAAAAGAACTTGAATAGAAATCCTCATTTTTTTATTCATTTATTGACTCTTTAGGTTAATAAAAGAAATTAGATAGTTATATATGAGTGAAAGAAAACACCTTCGAAATTCGCAGTAAACGTAGATTAAGTCTCATTTCCTATGTACAAGCGTTAAGGATAAGTAAACAAAAGTAAAAGTGGAGGAAGCCCTTACCCCAAGACAGGTCGATTGATCATCCTAGCTTGAAGCGGGCTTAAAAGACCAACCCTATAGAATTTTCATTTTTCATTAGCTATTGTATGTATTACAATATATATTAGATATATTAGGGGGGTTGAATAGGGGGTTGAAAACGCAAAGCGGGGGGATAGGAAGGAACACCAAAATACACACAACGGGTTAGTAATGTAGATTATGTCAATTATCTAAAAGGATACTTCTGCATAACATAAAAGAATACTAATTGGGGCTTTAAGTTGGTAGAAACGATCAGGCAGTACTCCCCACAATTCCGATCCAGAGCATGCTCCTATCCGCCAGTTAAAGAAATAACTATCAGGAACGAAATAATCCTTTACCCCCTTTTAAGCCCCATTTTATCTCAGAAAGAAGAAGAGGAACAAAAAAATAGAAAAAATACAATTACAATCTAAAAGAATCCTTTCTTTCATATATTGATAGAAATTAAATTCGTGTCATGATTCATGAACTAGTGTAATGGCGAATTCTTTTTCGTAATCGAAAATAAAAGGATGGGTTGAAATATCGAGTGATATTTCTACAAGAGTATTTTATTGAAGGGTTGATTAAGTTATTACTCAACACAGAAAATTTGAAATTCGTAAAGGATGAGATTAATTCAGAAATACTGTTTTTTTATCCTTAGAGCAGACAGAATTCCAGTGGTATAATTGGGGATCCTCCGCTAGATTTTGACTTTATCCATCCTATAACCATATAAAAATCAAAATAACTAATACCGGTCCGGTCCTTACATTTATTTGTGGCCCTGAGGAGCCGTATGAGGTGAAAATCTCATGTACGGTTTTGTAATAGCGATGGAAACCGTAATGTTACCACCGACTATGATTATCTAACAGTTTAAGTACAGTTGATATAGTTGGGGCGCAATCAAAATATGGTTTTTGGGGGTGGAATTTGTGGCGTCAACCTATAGGGTTTATCGTTTTTCTAATTTCTTCCCTAGCGGAATGCGAGAGATTACCTTTTGATTTACCAGAAGCGGAAGAAGAATTAGTAGCCGGTTATCAAACCGAATATTCAGGAATAAAATTTGGTTTATTTTACGTTGCTTCCTATCTAAATCTACTAGTTTCCTCATTATTTGTAACAGTTCTTTACTTGGGAGGTTCGAATCTTTCCATTCCATACATATTTGTTCCTGGGCTGGTTGAAATAAATAAAGCGGATGGAATCTTTGGAACGACAATTGGTATCTTTATTACATTAGCTAAAACTTATTTGTTCTTGTTCATTCCTATTGCAACAAGGTGGACTTTACCGAGACTAAGAATGGACCAACTATTAAATCTTGGCTGGAAATTTCTTTTACCTATTTCTCTCGGTAATCTATTATTAACAACTTCTTCCCAACTCCTTTCGCTATAAAGATAAAGAAAAAAAGGAATACAATATTCGCTACTTGTCTCAAACAAGAGAAAGAAATAAACTCAAAACATTCATAGATATTCACAATATGTTCCCTATGGTAACCGGTTTCATGAATTATGGTCAACAAACAATACGAGCTGCAAGGTACATTGGTCAAAGTTTCATGATTACTTTATCCCAAGCAAATCGTTTACCTGTAACTATTCAATATCCTTATGAAAAATTAATCCCATCAGAGCGTTTTCGTGGTCGAATCCATTTTGAATTTGATAAATGTATTGCTTGTGAAGTATGCGTTCGGGTATGTCCTATAGATCTGCCTGTTGTTGATTGGAAATTGGAAACAGATATTCGAAAGAAACGATTGCTTAATTACAGTATTGATTTTGGAATTTGTATTTTTTGTGGTAACTGCGTTGAGTATTGTCCAACAAATTGTTTATCAATGACTGAAGAATATGAACTTGCGACTTACGACCGTCACGAATTGAATTATAATCAAATTGCTTTAGGTCGTTTACCAATGTCAGTAATTGACGATTTTACAATTCGAACAGTCTTGAATTCGCCTCAACGAAAAAACGTCTAAACCTTTTTAATTTCGAATTACTAAGGTTCAGTTTTGGTATAGTTGGTATAAAGGGATAAGGTTGTTTTTTTGCTTGGTCAATAACTCAAAATCCCAACTTTTGATTGGTTGATGAGAAGTACAACTACATTTGTATTGAAATGAAATGATATATAGACAGAAGCTTTTTCGAACTATATAGCTTCAATTTCAAATTGGCATTTAGAATAACGAAAAGAACGAAATTGATCCCAGAACTGTATCCGCATCAATTCCCACTTAGTAGATTCTAATTTCATTGAATTGGAATTGAGAATGTCTCATAAATAATTTTTCCTGGTCGGCTCAATAAGGTCATGAAAAAGATTTCGATTTATTTATCTCCTATTTTAATATAATGGATTTGCCTGGACCAATACACGATTTTATTTTAGTTTTTCTGGGATCGGGTCTTATATTAGGAGGTCTGGGAGTGGTATTATTTACCAACCCAATTTATTCTGCCTTTTCCTTGGGATTGGTTCTTGTTTGTATATCATTATTCTATATTCTATCAAATTCCCATTTTGTAGCTGCCGCGCAACTCCTTATTTACGTGGGAGCTGTAAATGTTTTAATCATATTTGCTGTAATGTTCATGAACGGCTCAGACTATTCCAAAGATTTTCAGTTGAATCTTTGGACTATTGGCGATGGTCTTACTTCTCTGGTTTGTACAAGTATTTTTTTTTCGCTAATCACTACTATTCTCGATACATCGTGGTACGGGATTATTTGGACTACACGAGCCAACCAGATTATTGAACAAGATTTGATAAGTAATAGTCAACAAATTGGAATTCATTTATCAACAGACTTTTTTCTTCCATTTGAACTCGTTTCAATAATTCTTTTAGTTGCTTTAATAGGTGCAATTGCCGTGGCGCGTCAATAACAAATCTTTATAACTAGGAACAGCAATCCCAATTCGACTTTTTATGTGTTATCACATTCATTATGTGTTATCACATTCATTTCCCTTAAATTCTTGTAAAGTCTAGTTGAATACTATTCACAGATCAATAGAAAATCAAAATAGAATTTTTTTTATTCGATCTATTACCAAATGGATTCTTTTGTTCCGTACCTGGTATATTCTAAGCAACCAAATCACTTGCATTATTATTATTGTTCAGATTGAAATGAATCGAAATTGGTACGGAGTTGGTTAATGATGCTCGAGCATGTACTTGTTTTGAGTGCCTATTTATTTTCGATTGGCATCTATGGCTTGATTACGAGCCGAAATATGGTTCGGGCCTTGATGTGCCTTGAACTTATACTAAATGCAGTTAATATCAATTTTGTAACATTCTCTGATTTTTTTGATAGTCGACAATTAAAAGGAGATATTTTTTCCATTTTTGTTATAGCTATTGCAGCCGCTGAAGCAGCTATCGGATCAGCTATTGTTTCGTCAATTTATCGTAACAGAAAATCGACGCGTATCAATCAATCGACTTTGTTGAATAAGTAGTATTTATAAATCATAATATTCCTAAATTGAATTTAGGATATAGAATATGCCCTAATTTCGATCCTGTTTGTGAAACTGTAAGAAATCAAAGTATCTTTGTTCCCTTGATCCAGAAGTGGATTAATTAGCAAAATTATGGTAAATCATTGATTCATCTGGTGTTTAAATATGACATTTCAAAATTGACTAGATCGAAAATGAAAAAGTTCAAAACAAAAATAGATAGATCCAATGTCACATTCAGTAAAGATTTATGATACATGTATAGGGTGTACTCAATGTGTACGAGCTTGCCCCACGGATGTATTAGAAATGATACCTTGGGACGGATGTAAAGCAAAGCAAATTGCTTCTGCTCCAAGAACAGAGGACTGTGTTGGTTGTAAGCGATGTGAATCCGCCTGTCCAACGGATTTCTTGAGTGTTCGAGTTTATTTATGGCATGAAACAACCCGAAGCATGGGTCTAGCTTATTGATATTGATACGTTCCCGAAAAACCCACTTGAATCCGTTTTGAATACAGTTTTTTTTTTTACCGATTACCGACAAAAACCCGTACTCGAAAAAGAAAAAAAAAAATACGAATATATTCTATTTTCGAGTTTCGAGCACGGGTTTTTCTGGGCCAAGTGTATCTTGTCTTTACCACGAATTATTTTCCTTGGTTAACACTAATTGTAGTTTTTCCGATAGCCGCGGGTTCTTTAATTTTTTTTCTCCCTCATAGAGGAAATAAGGTGACTAGAGGATATACAATATATATATGTGTCTTAGAACTCCTTCTAACGACCTATGCATTCTGTTATAATTTCCAATTGGACGATCCATTAATCCAGCTGGCAGAGGATTATAAATGGATCACTTTTTTTGAGTTTGACTGGCGATTGGGAATAGATGGACTTTCCATAGGACCCATTTTACTGACGGGATTTATCACCACTTTAGCTACTTTAGCGGCTCGGCCAGTTACTCTGAATTCCCGACTATTCCACTTCCTGATGTTAGCGATGTACAGCGGTCAAATAGGATCATTTTCTTCTCGGGACCTTTTACTTTTTTTCATCATGTGGGAATTAGAATTAATTCCCGTTTATCTACTTCTGTCCGTGTGGGGTGGAAAGAAACGCCTTTATTCAGCCACAAAATTTATTTTGTACACGGCAGGAGGCTCCGTTTTTCTTTTAATAGGAGTTTTGGGTATCGGTTTATATGGTTCCAATGAACCAACATTAAATTTGGAAACATTAGTTAATCGGTCGTATCCTGTGGCACTGGAAATAATATTCTATATTGGATTTTTTATTGCTTTTGCTGTCAAATTGCCAATTATACCCTTTCATACGTGGTTACCAGACACCCACGGAGAGGCACATTACAGTACTTGTATGCTTCTAGCCGGAATCTTATTAAAAATGGGAGCATATGGGTTGATTCGAATCAATATGGAACTATTACCGCACGCTCATTCTATATTTTCCCCCTGGTTCATGATAGTAGGTACCGTGCAAATAATTTATGCAGCTTCAACATCTCCCGGCCAACGGAATTTAAAAAAAAGAATAGCCTATTCCTCTGTATCTCATATGGGTTTCATAATTCTAGGAATAGGCTCGATAACCGATACAGGTCTCAATGGAGCCGTTTTACAAATAATTTCTCATGGGTTGATTAGTGCTGCACTTTTTTTCTTGGCAGGAACGAGTTATGATAGAATACGTTTTGCTTATCTAGACGAAATGGGCGGACTAGCTATACCAATTCCAAAGATCTTCACGCTATTCAGTATCTTATCGATGGCCTCCCTTGCATTACCCGGCATGAGTGGTTTTGTTGCAGAATTGATAGTATTTTTTGGAATAATTACCAGCCAAAAATTTTTTTTAATGCCAAAAATAGTAATCACTTTTGTAATGGCAATTGGAATGATATTAACTCCTATTTATTCATTATCTATGTTACGGCAAATGTTCTATGGGTACAAGCTATTTAATGCCCCAAACTCTTATTTTTTTGATTCTGGACCACGGGAGTTATTTGTTTTGATCTCGATTCTTCTACCCGTAATAGGTATTGGTATTTATCCCGATTTCGTTCTCTCACTATCAGCGGACAAGGCCGAAGCTATTATATCGAATTTTTTTTTGTAGATAGTTTTCATGACTAAAAAAAATCAAAAAGAAATCCCATGATTTTAAAAAGAGTTCGTTATCCAATGAACAAAGAAATCCTTTTTCTTCTCTTACTCTTAAGTTAAATAAAAAGAAGAAGTCAAATAATTTAAATTAAAAAATTTAATTTAAATTAAATTGTGACCAACTGCCAAAGGCATTTGTAAGAACCTTTTGAATCGCCGCACTGCTTGATTCAAAAGGTTCTCGGCATCTTACACTAACACCAAGTTTCGTTTCGATCTCCGCGCTGTCCTATGTTTGTATTCATCAAACCCTTTCTTCAATTCAAATAGGTGTTAATTAAATGAACCATAACTATGTAACCCTATTCCTAATAGATTGACTCCGAAATAGCATATCCAAATTATAAGAAAGCCCATAGAAGCCACAATTGCGGAATTTACACCTTCCCATTTTGTATTTGTTCGAGTATGTAAATAAATCCCGAATATCGTCCAAGTAATAAATGCCCAAGTTTCTTTTGGATCCCAATTCCAATAAGACCCCCACGCCTCATTAGCCCATACTGCTCCCGAAAGAATACCTGTGGTTAAAAAGATAAATCCTAAACTAATAATACGATAACTCCAACGATCCAATTGTTGAATCACTTGATACCTGTAATAATTTCTAGCGGAAAGACTATTTAGAAAAACATTCTTTTTTTCGTTCATGTATTGGATTTCACTGAAACAAAATGACCCATTTACATGTACAAAATTTTTTCTTTTCAAAAAAAGCCTTATCACTTTTCGAAATGTAATGACTAGAAGAGCCGTGGATAATAATGATCCACATAAAAGAGCTGCATAGCCCAATACCATCATACTTACGTGCATCATTAACCACTGGACTTGGAGAGCGGGTACTAATATTCTGGATTGATGCATTTTGGTTAAAAAACCCGAAGTCGCAAAGCCTTGGGTAAAAAAAGCACTTGGTGCCGTTATAGCGCTTAAATGATTTTGATTATTTTTAAAATCAAAAATCTTATGAATAATAGATAAACTCCATGAAAGAAAGATTAATGATTCATATAAATCACTTAATGGGAAATGTCTCGAGTAAACCCAACGGGTGATTAATAATCCTGTTAGACAGAAAGCGGTAGCTGTCATCCCCCTTTCTGATGAAGCATATAGCCCTCTGATTTCATCGACTAAGAAGGTTATTAAATAAATTGTAATTCCAATTGAAACGACCGAAAAGGATATATGCGTTAATATACGCTCCAAAGTTGAAAATATCATAAAAAAAAAAAAAATTAAAAGCGAGAATACCTCAAATATACAGAATGGAAATCATAAATTAAATTCCTTAGAGCACTTTTTTTGTATATCTTTTTACAGATGCTATGCCGCCACTCGGACTCGAACCGAGATGCTCTAGCACTGCTTCCTAAGAGCAGCGTGTCTACCGATTTCACCATAGCGGCTTGCTCGAAATCATAATACCCTATTATTAGTCAATCGTCGAGATTGAAAGAGTCTATTTTAATGGATTTTTATTCATCAATTTGAAATTTGAATGTTTACTAAAAACAAAAAACATTGAAAGGGCTATTTAAAGATTCCGCCCCTTCTTTTGTTGTTGTATTTAATTATTTAAGGTTTCAGTTTTATTTAACTTAACTTTCAGAGTTTCTTCTTTGATAAACTAGAACCTTGTAATGGTTGTAACTAAATAGTTCTAACTTCACTCCAGGGAACAACTCAAAAAGGGTTTCTTTCTTTTTTTTTTTTCATTTTTTAGAACTTTTGTGTTTGTGTTGTCGTAATTTTAGGTTTTTTCTTTTTTTTTTTTTCACTATTAATTTGTCCTAGGATTGATCAAATCAATTAGGTATTGGGCTGCACGTATTATAGAAAATAAAAAAAAAAAATTCTTATTGTTTATGGTGGGGTGATGGGGAAAATAAGAATCCCCATCCTGGGAATAAAAAAATAGTAAAATAAAAAGAAAGGTGAAACTTTCTAGTTTGTCTTGATTCCGTTTTCAAATAAAAAAAAAAAAGGACTTTTTTTTTTTATTTATTTATTTTTATTTTCGAATTCAGTAGACAAATCAATTGGTTCAAAACATTACAAAAGGGAATGTTTACTTACTTTTTCGATTTTTCTAAATTCTATAGTATAAATTCGAAACACAATTAACTCATTTTTGTGTCTGGGGGATTCAGATTATTTCAACCTTTGAAGATTATTTCAACCTTTGATTATTTATTTGTTGTACAAAAAAAACTTTTTGAATTCCCAGTAGCAAGGGATTTCGCTAACGAAAAAGCCTTCAACGCTGCCCAGTACCCCCCCTTTTTCCAAAGATTTTTACGAATACGTTTTTTTAATATAGAAGTACGTTTTTTTGGAACTGCCATTCAAAAAAGAAAAGGTTAGTCATTGATCAAATTGGATGTGAAAGACATCTATTGTTAAAATGTTAAAACAAATCATTTTTTAGTTTTACGGTTCATTTCATTATCTGTTTATTTTTTTTTATACACTAACTACCTTTAGAAAAAAGAAATAAATCGAAATATGCAAAAATGGCATAAAATCTTACTAGAACAAAAAAGAAATAAATAAATAAATGGAATAAGGGATTTTTTCAATTTATATTCCCTAAATATTGGAGAATAAAGGAATTCGTATTCCGGAGTTATTGGCGGCACCCTTAGATACCTATTCAAATCGATATCTATAGGACGGATTGGGCCATATAACAGAAATAGAATTGGTTGAAGTTGATAAAAAAAAGAAAAAGCCCTTCCGCCCTTATCTCTGTCTATTTTCGGCCTGCTACATTTATCCATGAAAAATACATCGAACAGGTTTTATCTACCCAACCATTTTTGTCTAGTAATTGGTTATTAAATGTCTTTTTTTATAATTAAATGTCTTTTATTATAATTATAATAGTAGACAATCAATACGTGCCGAGATGAACTAGTTAATGGTTGTGAATAAACAAAGAATAAAAAAACTAATTCGTATTTTATTGGGGAACGGTAGGGGTCAGCCTATGATTTATATCAAATTTAATTTTGTGTAATTCTTTCGTCTTGATCTATGGACATAAATTAGTGTAATTAGAGAATAATAAGTGAAGTTTGAATTTGCTCTATCTTCCTAAAAATCTTACGTAGTATAAAGTAGAAAATAATTATTTATTTTTGACTAGTAGCTTAGTTAGAACATTTGATTGTTTTTAACTCTTCATTTTTTTGAAGTTGGTGGGAAAGATTCAAAATAACTATGAATAGAAAAAGCGAATTTTATTTAAGTTTTTCATTTTAATACCTTAACCTTAATTTTTTTATTAATCCCTTTTCAGTTTAAAAGAGATAAGAACCGGTGAATCAGAAACACTGAATTAAGAATAAAAAACAATTATTATTACTTTATTGATTTTATGGAACATACATATCAATATTCCTGGATCATACCTTTAGTTCCACTTCCAGTCCCTATGTTAATAGGGGTGGGACTTCTATTTTTTCCGACCGCAACAAAAAATCTTCGCCGTATGTGGGCTTTTATTAGTATTTTATTGTTAAGTATAGTTATGATTTTTTCGATCGATCTATCTATTGAGCAAATAGATAGAACTTCGATCTATCAATCCCTAAGGACTTGGACCATCACTAGTGATTTGTCTTTCGAGTTCGGATACTTTATTGATCCACTTACTTCTATTATGTCAATATTAATCACTACAGTTGGAATTCTGGTTCTTATTTATAGTGACAATTATATGTCTCATGATCAAGGATATTTGAGATTTTTTGCTTATATGAGTTTTTTCAATGCTTCAATGTTAGGATTAGTTACAAGTTCGAATTTCATACAAATTTATATTTTTTGGGAATTGGTTGGAATGTGCTCTTATCTATTAATCGGGTTTTGGTTCACACGACCTATTGCGGCAGGCGCCTGTCAAAAAGCATTTGTAACTAATCGTGTAGGGGATTTTGGATTATTATTAGGGATCTTAGGTCTTTATTGGCTAACAGGCAGTTTCGAATTTCGGGATTTGTTCGAAATATTGAAAAACTTGATTTATAATAATGAGGTTAACCTTTTATTTGTTACTTTGTGTGCATTTCTATTATTTGCCGGCCCGGTTGCTAAATCCGCGCAATTCCCTCTTCATGTATGGTTACCCGATGCCATGGAAGGGCCTACTCCTATTTCGGCTCTTATCCATGCTGCTACTATGGTAGCGGCGGGAATTTTTCTTGTAGCTCGGCTTCTTCCACTTTTCATAGTCATACCATACGCAATGAATCTAATATCTTTGATAGGGATAATAACAGTATTTTTAGGAGCTACTTTAGCTCTTGCTCAACAAGATATTAAGAGAGGTTTAGCTTATTCTACAATGTCTCAATTGGGTTATATGATGTTAGCTCTAGGTATGGGGTCTTATCGAGCCGCTTTATTTCATTTGATTACTCATGCCTATTCCAAAGCCTTGTTGTTTTTAGGATCCGGATCAATTATTCATTCAATGGAAGCTATTGTTGGATATTTTCCAGATAAAAGCCAGAATATGGTTCTTATGGGTGGGTTAAGAAAGCATGTGCCGATTACAAAAACCGCTTTTTTAGTAGGTACTCTTTCTCTTTGTGGTATTCCACCTCTCGCCTGTTTTTGGTCCAAGGATGAAATTCTTAATGATACTTGGTTGTATTCGCCGATTTTCGCAACAATAGCTTTTTTCACAGCCGGATTAACCGCATTTTATATGTTTCGAATTTATTTACTTACTTTTGAGGGGCCTTTCAACTTTTGCTTGCAAAATTACAGTGGCAAAAAAAGAAATTCCTTATATTCAATATCTCTATGGGGTAAAGAAGAACCAAAACCGATTAAAAACAAATTTCATTTAGTTGCTTTATTAACAATGAATAATAATAAAAGGGCTTCTTTTTTTGCGAAGAAGACTCATCGAATTGCTAGTACTGTAACAAATATGCCCTTTATTACTATTTTTCCTTTTGGCGCTGCCAAGACTTTTTGTTATCCTCACGAATCAGACAATACTATATTATTTGTTATGCTTGTATTAGTCCTATTTCCTTTGTTTGTTGGAGCGATAGGAATTCCTTTGAATCAAGAAGTAATCGAGTCGGATATTTTATCAAAATTGTTAACTCCATCTATAAATCTGTTACAACAAAATTCAACTCATTTTGTTGATTGGTATGAAGTTGTAAAAAATCCAACCCTTTCCGTCAGTATAACGTATTTTGGAATACTTCTAGCCTACTTTTTATATAAACCCTTTTATTCATCTTTACACAATTGGAACATATTGAATTTTTTTGCTAAAAGAGGACCTAAGAGAATTCTTTGGGACAAAATACTCAATTTTCTATATGATTGGTCATATAATCGT